GCCCTTGACGCAAATGGATGCGTCTCGAATTCCATGTATATTACTTCTCAATACAATTTCTTTCAAATTTAGTAAAATTTCATGTACCGATTCTTCAATACCTACTATCGTAGAATATTCATGTGGCACCTTCTCAGATTTTGCACATGTGATACATGTTCCTTCTATTTCTCCAAGTAAAGCCCTTCGCATGGCAATACCCATGGTATCGGCTTGACCTTTCATAAGTGGGCACAGAATGAAACGACCATAATAAAGACGATTACTATCTATTCTTGATTCAACACACCTCCACTGCAGTGTTCGAGTGGATCCTACTACTTCCTCTCGAACCATACTATAATAATACTATTATTAGATCAGATCATTGAATCATTTATTTCTCTTGAAATACTTTTTTATTATTTCTACACACGTCTTTTTTTAGGAGGTCGACATCCATTATGTGGCATAGGTGTTACATCACGTACGAAACTTAGTCGTATACCACTTCTACAAATGGCTCGTAATGCTGCGTCTCTTCCAAGTCCAGGACCCTTTATCATAACTCCTGCTCGTTGCATACCCTGATCAACTACAGTACGAATAGCATTTACTGCTGCTGCTTGAGCAGCGTAGGGTGTCCCTCTTCTTGGGCCTTTGAATCCAGAAGTACCAGCGGAGGCCCAAGAAACTACTCGACCTCGTACATCTGTAATAGTTACAATAGTATTGTTCAAACTTGCTTGAACATGAATAATTCCTTTTGGTATTCTACGTCCATTCTTACGTGAACCAATACGCCCATTCCTACGTGAACCAATTCTTGGTATAGCTTTTGTCATATTTTATCATCTCATAACTATGAGTAAGAAATATATAGAAAGAAAAGATACGGAAATATCCATTTCATGTTAAAAGAAATCCCCCTTTTGTTCTTCCTTTATTTTAAAAAGTTTTTTTTGAAAGGGTTATCCTTGTCTCTGTTTATGTCTCGGATTGGAACAAATCACTATAATTCGTCCACGCCGACAGATCAGTCGGCATTTTTCACAAATTTTACGAACGGAAGCCCGTATTTTCATATTTATTATTCCTTACCTTAATGTTGAATCTATTCCTTGGAAGAAAATGTTGAATCTATTCCTTGGAAGAAAATAAGTCTCTTGCTTTTTTTTAATTGTATCGTCATGAAAATGAAAGGAATGCTTAAAAAATTATCTAATCGTTCGAATCTTTGTTTCGAAGTCTATAAATTATACGTCCCCTGGTTGAATCATAACGACTTACTTCAATTTTGACTCTATCCCCTGGTAGTATCCGTATAAAACTACGGCGGATCCTTCCCGAAATATAACCTAGAATTACATCTTCATTATCTAAGCGGACCCGGAACATACCGTTGGGAAGTGATTCAGTAATTAAACCTTCATGAATCAATTTTTGTTCTTTCATTCCAGGTAAGCTCCTTGAAGTATCAACTAATGGAGGAAAAGTTATATAATTCACTTTTCTTCTCTATAAAATGGGAAGTTAGAGATAAAATAAGGATACCGGAGGAGGAGGATCACCATATATATAACAAAAGTTCGCCTCCAATTTTTTCTCGTCGAGCTTCTCGATCCGTCATTATACCTTGAGAAGTGGAAAGAATTACAATTCCTATTCCACCTAAAATCTTAGGAATTTGTTGGTAGTTGGAATAAATTCGTAAACCAGGTCGGCTGATACGCTTTAAAATAGTTCTATGTATTCTTTTCCTAGTCTTTTTATGTCGCAGAGTTAAAACCAAGAAATTTTTGTTACCTTCTTGATGTTTCCGAACGTTTTCAATAAAACCTTCTCGTAGAAGTATTTTCACAATATTTTCGGTAATATTAGTAGATGCTATTCGAATCGTTCCTTTTTTATCCATGTCAGCATTTCTTATAGAAGTTATTATATTGGAAATAGTGTCCCTACCCATGGCGAACTATAATTATTGGTGCCTTCTAATTTTGATATAATTAACATGTTCTCTTTTTTGTTTGTTTTATTTTCTTTCATTTTTTTGTTTATTTTGTTTAATTTATAATATTATAAAATATATGCGTGAGACACCATCTACTACTCCACTAAATTTGATCTATTTTAGATGTTCTGATATATCCTATTTTAGATGTTCTGATATATCATAGTCTCATTTAGTATTATTTATAATACCTCGGGAGCCAATGAAACTATTTTAGTAAAATTCAACTGTCTCAATTCCCGAGCGATCGCACCAAAAACCCGAGTTCCTTTTGGATTTCCTTCTTGATCAATGACAACCGCAGCATTGTCATCATATCGTATTATGATACCGTTGTCACGTTTGAGTTCTTTACAAGTACGTACAATTACAGCTCTAATTACTTCTGATCTTTCTAGTGGCATATTTGGCACTGCTTCTTTAATTACAGCAACAATAACGTCACCAATATGAGCATATCTATAATTACCAGCTCCTACGATTCGAATACACATCAATTTTCGGGCTCCGCTGTTATCCGCTACATTCAAAAGGGTTTGAGGTTGAATCATATCATTTTATTGGAATCTGTTATTTTAATGGAAAGGATGAAGGAAAGAAAAAAAGAAATATTTTCTGTCCAGAAATAAATAAACTTGCAGTTGTTTTTTCATCCTCAATATACCATTTAGTTCTACATCTCCATCCTGACAAATTTAGTTCGTATAGGCATTTTGGACGCAGCTAGTGAAATAGCTGCTCTGGCTACAGTTTCAGATACTCCACCCATTTCATAAAGTATTCGACCTGGTTTAACAACGGATACCCAATATTCGGGGGATCCCTTCCCCGAACCCATACGTGTTTCTGCGGGTCTTACTGTAACAGGTTTGTCGGGAAATATGCGTACCCATATTTTTCCACCACGACGCACATATCGTGTCATTGCTCTTCGCCCTGCTTCTATTTGTCTAGCTGTGATCCAAGTGGGTTCGAGTGCTTTAAGAGCGTATCTGCCGAAACAAATATGATTGCCGCGACAAGATATTCCCTTCATTCTTCCTCTATGTTGTTTACGAAATCTGGTTCTTTTGGGGTTATAGTTGATGGTCATTTCTTAATTCGATCTCTACTGCAGAACTGGACACGAAAGTTTCCTTTCATCCAGCTCCTCGCGAATGAAAAGATTCACTAATATGACATATTACAGATACACATGGAAAAAATAATCCAATAAGACATTTATCAATATTGAATTTGTTATATAGGAAGATGTATGTACGGGATATACAGATAGAATGTTTCTATTATGCATATTTATGGATTATAGATAATGTTTATAATGTTTTTTTTATAATGATCCTTATTTTGACCCTTCATCAAATGATGCCAAAATATTGTAATGTAATCTAAAGTTTCGCGGGCGAATATTGACTCTTTGCTTTTTGTTATTTCTAGGTCAATCCATGACTTCTCGAAATAAATTAATTTTTTCTCGGTTCGTTCCGCCATCCCACCCAATGAATTATTCGGATTTGTTTTCAGTAGAATCCTATGCAGTCACAGGTTTCATCGTTCCTATAGCTTCTCTATTAATGGTTAAGTCTGAACTCTGCAATGGAGCTCCCCCAAAAAATTTCTCTTCTCGAGTCAATCTACTTAGTTTTTATTAACTCGAGGCTCTTTATTATTCATATCACTTTATTTTATTATTATTTTATATTTATTCAGTTTTGATGCTTTATTACATTGCCTTTTATGAGGTAATTCATAGACCATACATATTGGAATCATATATCATTGATATTTTTGTTCTTTCTTTCTCTCATCCTTCCATTTATCTACATCTCTTTATTTTTGCTTCACAACCCAACCCATAAATAAGATTATTTCCATAAATAAGATTTTTTATTTTATAGAAAAGATTTTAGTTGCAGTTGCTGCAACTATATGATTGATCCACTCATCTCATTCTCATATAGTGACTGTTTCTTGGGATATTGATATTACGAAGCAATAAGTTAGTTATTAGTTTTTTTATTATACTTATTAAGTTAAGAGTTAAGTTTAAGTAACTTAATTAAGTTTAAGTAGGGGTCAGTCTTTTTTTTTAATCCCAACTCTTAACTCTAAAGAAAAATTAACGAGTCACACACTAAGCATAGCAATTCTAACAAATGGTCAATCGAATTTTTATTCAACCTTATAGAATTGGAATTGCTCATTTTTGTTTGATTTAATGGAAAAAGAATGAACAAGTTTGTGATTTTTTGTTCTATCACTGAATAGAAAGGAAAGACAAATAAAAGTCTATTATTGCTCCTCCCAAAATATCCAAATTTTGATGCCTAATACTCCATAAATAGTTCGAATTGTATAGGAACAATGATCAATTTTAGCGCGAATTGTTTGTAAGGGAACTCTCCCCTCTCTGATCCATTCGACACGTGCAATTTCTTTTCCGTTGATCCGCCCTGCAATTTGCACTTGAATTCCTTTTGTATCTGTTTGTTCAGCTAATTCAATAGCTTTTTTCATTGCCTTTCGGAATGAAACTCTATTTTTTAATTGTAAAGCTATATATTCCGCAAGAATATTAGGTTGCCCATAGGGTTTTTCCACTTTTGTAATAGCAATATTGAGTCTCCGATTCACAGAATGCAATTTTTTTTGTATATTCACCTGTAATTCTTCGATGCTTCCTGTTTGGCCCTCTATTAAGAAATTAGGAAATCCAATATAGATTATGACCTGGATCAAATCGATCCTTTTTTTAATTTCTATCTGTGCAATTCCTTCGAAACCCGAGGATATTCTCCTATTTTTTTGTACATAGTTCTTAATACAATTCCTTATTTTTTCATCTTCTTGTAAACTTATAGAATAATTTTTTGGTTTCTCGAACCAAAAGGAATGATGATGTTGAGTTGTACCAAGTCTGAAACCTAGTGGATTTATTTTTTGTCCCATATTTTTCTATTATATTTTTTCCACCCATATATTATATTTGACTATAAATAATATAACGAAT